GGATGATGGTGTTTGTTTGTTTGTTTGTTTGTTTGTTTGTTTGTTTGTTTGTTTGTTTGTTTGTTTGTTTGTTTGTTTGTTTGTTGGGGGGAGTAGTGGGTTTAAGGCAGGTTCGGTTGAATGTCTATATACTGCGGAGAAATTTTTAATGTAACCCCAGCGGTGTGGGTGGGTAATTTGAGAATCGAATAAATATAAATGTGGAATAAAAAGGTGGGTATAGTTGAAAAATAAGAGAAAGTGGAGATATAAGGGTGGTCATGTCCAACGAGCATTCACTAGATAATCAACCCCTAATAGGCTGTGGAAGTCCCAAAATCTAATGTTGATGCAAGTGCATCAGAGTCCGAATGCTACCAGATATACTTCAACCGTCTCATTAATTAGCTTGACGGGAGAGACGATAACCGAGGACCATTGATGTCCAGACCTAGATTGTGTGTCTTTTGACGCGCGGAGCGTGTACCAGGGGTAGCCTGAAGATCCCCCAAAAAAAAAAGGGAACCAAATGAGAGAAGGCGTATATGGATGTCGCGATTAAGGGTGAGATGGTGATATATAACAATACCAGATGTCTCGTGAAAGTCAGGCCTTTAGGCTCAGGGGAACTACCGAGAAATGGCCCTGAAGTAGGAACCAGAGGCACCAAGTGTCCAAGTTATGGACCGGGGTAGGGGGAAAGAATGATCCTGAAGCTAGTCATGTCGGATATTTTATGCAACGGGTTGCTGATTTCTCGTGATGTGCACTATCAAGAAATCCATCTGATACCAGTGATCACATTCCCGTACGGGACGATTAAATGGAGATGGTATGTCTATTGAACATGGATGGAGTGTACTGGGTACTACTTCCAGTTGGAGAGGTCAAGTTAATTTCGGGTTTATGGGTATGTCCTCAGTCCTGTTAAGCTCTTCTAGTCCCATGTCCGGTTAATCTTACATAGTCCCATGTACGGGATATCTCTGTAATGGGTTTAGTACAAGGAAGTGAAGGATGTACTAGACTATAATGGGGGAAATAAGGGTATGTCAGTTTACATATTTATGGGTTTAGTCCAAGATTAGGTATTAGTACATGCTTAATAACTGTAAATGGGGTTAGTAAATGAATGTACAATAATACATAAATAGTTCTCTCATGCTCTTTCATGGGGGGGTAGGGGGGGGTAGTTTCTGTAGTTGAGTTACAACGATGGTTTTTCAGACCATAGGTCTTGGATAGTGCCCAAGCAGGAATTATAATGACTTCATATTTTGTCTTTTTTATAGGGGTGAGTTTTATTCTAGGAGCACTAGCTGTAGCGTCCAACCCTTCCCCCTATTATGGGCTTTTAGGGTTGGTGGTTGGATCGCTTGTAGGGTGTGGGTGGCTATTGAGTTTAGGGGTCTCTTTTATCTCTTTAGTGCTGTTCCTGGTGTATTTAGGGGGGATGTTAGTGGTCTTTGTGTACTCTGTTTCTTTGGCCGCCGACCCTTTTCCCGAGGCTTGGGGGGACTGGCGGGTTTTGGGGTATAGCGGGGGGTTACTGTTGGTGGTGCTTGTAGGGGTGGTGGTGGGAGGGGGGATGGGGAGTGAACTTTGGGGGGTCAATACTGTAGACTCGGAGGGGGCTGTATTAGTCCGGATGGATTTTAGCGGGGTGGCGGTGTTCTATTCTTGGGGGGCCGGGCTGTTTTTGATCGCCGGGTGGGGGCTGTTGTTGACTTTGTTTGTAGTATTGGAGTTAGTGCGTGGATTATCTCGGGGGGCGATTCGGGCTGTTTAGGGGTTAGGCGATTGGCAGAAGATAGTTTAATAGAGAATATCAGCTTTGGGAGCTGGAGGTAGAGGTTTAAGTCCTCTTTTTCTGAGGGGGTGAATACTCTAAGAAGGGGTGCGGCCTTCACTCTTTGGTTTACAAGACCAATGTTTTTTATAAACTATTAGAGTATTAGTTAGTAGAGCATTTTATTTTCTAGGGCTCCGATGGCTGGGAATAGAATTAGGAGGATAAGGAAGTATGAGAAGGAGGCTATTTGGCCGATGATGATGAAGGGGTGTTCTACGGGTTGGCTGCCAATTCATGTTAGGATAAGTAGATTGGCTACGAGGAGTCAGAATAGGATTTGAGAGAGGGGTCGGAATGTCATGGAGCGTTGCTTGGACTTATGGAGAAAGGGGATAAGAAATAGGATTAGGACGGAGGCTGCTAGGGCAAGGACGCCTCCTAGTTTGTTGGGGATGGAGCGTAAGATGGCGTAAGCAAATAGGAAATATCATTCTGGCTTGATGTGAGGGGGTGTAACTAGGGGGTTGGCTGGGGTGAAGTTTTCTGGGTCCCCTAGGAGGTTGGGTGAGAAGAAGGCTAGGGTTAGGAGCGGGATAAATATGAGAGCTAGTCCTAGGGCATCTTTTAGGGAGAAGTAGGGGTGGAATGGGATTTTGTCAGAGTGAGATACGATTCCTAAGGGGTTGTTGGACCCGGTTTCGTGTAGGAAGGTGAGGTGGATAAGAGTAATGCCTGCGATTAGGAAGGGGAGAAGGAAGTGCAGGGCGAAGAATCGGGTTAGGGTAGGGTTGTCTACTGAAAACCCCCCTCAAGCTCATTCTACCAAGGTTTGTCCGATGTACGGGATGGCTGAGAATAGATTGGTAATAACTGTAGCTCCTCAGAATGATATTTGTCCTCATGGTAGGACATAACCTACGAAAGCAGTTGCCATTAAGGTTAGTAGGAGGACGACTCCGGTGTTTCAGGTCTCCTTGTAGAGATATGAGCCGTAGTAGAATCCTCGGCCGATGTGAAGGTAGATGCAGATGAAGAAGAAGGATGCACCGTTTGCATGGAGATTGCGGATCAGTCAACCATATTGGACGTTGCGGCAGGTGTGGGCTACGGATGAGAAGGCTAATGAGGTGTCCGCTGTGTAATGTATAGCTAGGAGGAGGCCTGTTAGGATTTGGGTGATGAGGCAGATTCCTAGAAGGGAGCCGAAGTTTCATCAGGTTGAGATGTTTGAGGGGGAGGGGAGGTCGATTAAGGAGCTGTTGATAATTTTTAGTAGGGGGTGGGATTTTCGGATATTGGGGGCCATTGGATTTGGGGTTTATTGGGTGAGTAGGAGGAGAGTGAGGATGGATAGGGCGAATGTCCCTAGGTAGGTTTTGATAAGTCCGGTGTGCAGGTGAGTGGAGGTCTTGGAGGCCATGAGTTGAAGATCAGCTAGTCCTTCTGGTCCTATTTTTTTGTATCAGGAGAGGTCAATTAAGTGGGAGGCAATTTTTTGTCCGCTGGAGAGGAATTTTGTGGGAGTGAGACGGTGTGTTAAGGGGTTGAAATAGCCGAGGGTTAAGGAGAAGTTTGAATAGATGTTTTGTTTGGGAAGGGTGAGGTTGTGTGTTATGTTTGATAGTTCTAGAGATAAGAGAATGCCGAGAATTGTGACGAGGATGGCAGCTGTTTTTGTAATGGCAGGTATGGTTATGGGGAGAGTTTTAGTGGGGAGGATATTGGATGTGATGAGAAGGCCGGCCATGATGCTGCCCAGTGCGAGTCGGGAGATAGGGTTGATGACGGTTGGGGTGTTTTCGTTGATGGGGGTTACAGGGGGGATTCGAGGGTGTCCTGTTTGAACTAAGAGGGTTATGCGGAGGCTATAGGTGGCGGTGAAGGAGGTGGCTAGGAGGGTGAGCAGTAAGGCTCAGGTGTTCAGGTAGGAATTGTTTAGACTTTCGATAATGAGGTCTTTTGAGTAGAAGCCGGCGAGGAATGGAGTCCCTATTAGGGCCAGATTACCGACAGTGAGGCAGGAGGTGGTTGTTGGGAGAAGTTTTTGTAGTCCTCCTATTTTTCGGATGTCCTGTTCCCCGCCCAGGCTGTGGATGATTGAACCGGAGCATAGGAATAGTATAGCTTTGAAGAAGGCGTGGGTTGAGATATGGAAGAAGGCTAGTTGAGGGAGATTGAGTCCGATGGTTACTATTATGAGCCCTAGTTGGCTGGATGTAGAGAAGGCGATGATTTTTTTGATGTCGTTTTGGGTGAGGGCGCATGTAGCAGCGAATAGGGTAGATAGGGCTCCTAGGCACAGGCATGTGGTTAGGGCTGTCTGGTTTGTGGCTAATAGGGGGTGAGTACGGATGAGTAGGAAGATCCCTGCTACGACTATTGTGCTTGAGTGGAGTAAGGCTGAAACAGGTGTGGGGCCTTCTATAGCTGCAGGTAGTCATGGGTGCAGGCCAAACTGGGCTGATTTTCCTGTTGCCGCTAGGATGAGGCCTAGGAGGGGGAGTATTGGGAGGTGGGTTTCATAGGAGACTTGGTGAATTTCCCATGTGTTTAAGGTAGAGGCAAGTCAGGCTATGCTGAGGATTAGGCCTACGTCTCCAATACGGTTGTAGATTACGGCTTGGAGGGCGGCTGTGTTGGCTTCTGCTCGTCCGTGCCATCAGCCAATGAGAAGAAATGACATGATTCCTACGCCTTCTCAGCCAATAAATAACATAAATATGTTGTTGGCAATCGTTAGGGTTAGTATAGCAATGAGGAAGATTAGGAGGTAGGTAAAGAATTTAGTAATGTGGGGTTCTGAAGCTATGTATCATGTGGCGAATTGGAGGATGGATCAGGTTACGAACAGGGCGATAGGGAAAAATAGTATGGAGTATTGGTCTATTTTGAAGCTTAGGGGAATTTTGAAGTTAGGGGTAAAGTTTCAGTGTCAGTGGGAGACGATAGTTTCGGTGCCAGAGTAGATGAAGATGAATATGGGGAGAAGACTGAGGAAGAAGGCTGTTTTGACGGTGGATGTGATGGTGGAAGGTGTGTTTTGGAAGTTGGGAATAAGGAGGGGTAAGATAATTGGTGTGAGGAGGGTTGTTAGTAGAAGAAGTATGGAGGTGTTGAGGAGAAGGGTAGTCTCCATTACTTTTACTTGGAGTTGCACCAAGATGAATGGCTCCTAAGACCAGTGGATTACTCTTATCCTTTAAAAGTGAGGGGGCTGAGGGTCTAGACTCAGATGCAGGAATTAGCAGTTCTTGCTGGTTAAACCACCCCTCGGCAGATAAGAAGGTTTTAACTTCTATTTTTAGAATCACAATCTAATGTTTGGGTTGAAACTATATTTGCATTAGAGAGCCCCTGTGATAAGTTCTGGTTTTAGTATGAGGAGGAGTATGGGGAGAATGTGGAGGGTTATTAGTAGGTGCTCTCGTGTATTTGAGCTTGGGATTGATGAGATGAAGGTGGGTAGTGGCCCACGTTGGGTCATTAGGAGCATAAAGAGGGTGTATGAGGCGGTGAGAAGTGTTGCGAGGCCGGTCAGGATGATAGTGAATGGGGATCAGTTGAAGAGTGCGACCATGATTGTGAGTTCTGCTATTAAATTGGTAGTGGGCGGGAGTGCTATATTTGTGAGGTTAGCTAGTAGTCATCATGTGCCCATGAGAGGAAGAAGGGGCTGTAGGCCTCGTGCTAGGAGTAGGATGCGGCTATGTGTTCGTTCGTAGTTGGTGTTGGCTAGGCAGAATAGTATGGAGGAGGTCAAGCCGTGTGAGATTATGAGGATTATGGCTCCTGAGAATGCTCAGTCAGTTTGGATCATGCAGGCCGCGATGACAAGGCCTATGTGGCTTACGGAGGAGTATGCAATGAGTGATTTTAGGTCGGTCTGGCGAAGGCAGATTGAGCTGGTTATTAGTGCGCCTCATAGGGCGAAGGCCAAGAAGGGGTAGCATAGGTGGCTTGTGAGGGGGCCAGTTAGTAGAGTAATACGTATAATGCCATATCCGCCTAGTTTTAATAGGAGGGCTGCTAGGAGTATAGAACCTGCAATGGGAGCCTCTACGTGAGCTTTAGGCAGTCAGAGGTGGAGGCCGTATAGAGGTGCTTTTACTATGAATGTTATTAGGAGGGCTAGTCCGGATAGGGTGCCGGTCCATGAGTATGTCAGTGGGGGTTGAGTTAGTTCTAGGGTGGGTAGATGTAGGGTACCGGTCTGCGCGTGAAGATATAGGAGTGTGGTGAGGAGTGGGAGGGAGCTGATTAGAGTGTAGAATAGGAGGTAAATGCCAGCACTAAGTCGTTCTGGTTGATTTCCTCATCGGGTGATTAAGATTAGGGTGGGGATTAGGGTTGCTTCGAATGAGATATAGAATAGGATTAGCTCGGTGGCTGAGAAGGCTAGGAGGATAAAAGGTTGAATTGTGATTAGGGTGGCAATGAAGATGCGTTTTCGTGTTAGGGGTTCTTGTTGAAGGTGGTTCTGGCTGGCTATGAGTATGAGAGGAAGCAGTCAGCAAGAGAGAACTAGAAGAGGGGCTGAGATTTGGTCAATGCCTGTTCATACGGAGAGGTTTTTATGAGGAAAGTATGTTGGGTGAAGTCATTGCAGGCTGATGGTGGCGATTAGGAGGCTATAGGCGGTAGTGTTTGTTCACAAGAAGTTGGGGGGTGAGAGGAGGGTTATGGGCAGGAGTATGATTGTTGGGATAATGATTTTTAGCATTGTAGGAGGTTGAGGTTGTGGAGGTGGTCGGAGCCGTGGGTTCGAGTAGATGCCACTAGTATGGCCAGCCCTATGCCTGCTTCGCAAGCGGAGAAGGCTAGTATGAGGATGGGGACCAGGGTGAACGAGGGAGTGTGGGTTTGGATAGGTCAGGTTGAGAGGGCAATGTATAGGGCGAGCATTATGCCTTCTAGACAGAGCAGGGCTGAGATGAAGTGGGTTCGATGGAAGGCCAGACCTAGGCTGCTCAGGGCGAATGCTGAGTAGAAGCTTAAGTGCAGTAGGGACATAAGAAAGTTATAGTATTCTCTATAATCTGCTGAGCCGAAATCAGCTGTCTTAATTAGACTAACTTTCTGGCTATTCTGCTCACTCTAGGCCTCCTTGGGCTCATTCGTAGACTAGGCCCAGTGTAAGCAGGGCGAGGAGAATGGAGGTTCAGAGGAGGGTCAGTAAGGGGTGGGGGAGTTGAATTGCTCATGGGAGTGGGAGAAGTAGGGCGATTTCTAGATCAAAAAGGAGGAATAGGATGGCTACTGAGGAAGAATCGGATTGAAAAGGGGAGTCGAGCAGAGCCTAGAGGGTCAAAGCCACATTCGTAGGGGGAGAGTTTTTCTGCATCAGGGTTTGTTTGGGCTAATCAGAAGTTTAGTGTTGTAAGGATGGCACTTAGTGTAAGGGAGAGGAGAAGTATAAATGAGACTATGTTTATTGCTCTTCTCTGGGGTTGCACCAGATTTTAGAGATTGGAAGTCAATTGTAATGAGTATACTAGAAGAGCATGATCCTCATCAGTAGATGGTTATGTAGAGGAATAATCAGATGACGTCTACGAAGTGTCAGTATCAGGCTGCTGCTTCAAATCCAAAGTGGTGTCCTGATGTGAAGTGGAATTTAATAAGTCGTAGAAGGCAGACGGTGAGGAAGGAGGATCCGATGATAACGTGCAGTCCATGGAACCCTGTGGCTACGAAGAATGTGGAGCCATAAACGCCATCGGCGATTGAGAATGAAGCTTCGTGGTATTCTATAGCTTGGAGAGCAGTGAAGTAGAAGCCTAGCAGGATTGTTAGGGAGAGTGCATGAATTGCCTGTTTTCGGTTTCCTTCAGTGATGCTGTGGTGGGCTCATGTTACGGTGACTCCGGAGGCGAGGAGAATTGCAGTATTAAGGAGAGGGACTTCTAGGGGATTAAGGGGTTTGATTCCTGTAGGAGGTCATAGTCCTCCTAGCTCAGGGGTTGGAGCTAAGCTTGAGTGGAAGAAGGCTCAGAAGAAGCCTAGGAAGAAGAATGCTTCGGATGTAATGAATAGGATTATTCCGTATCGTAGGCCTTTTTGGACTGTGGGGGTGTGATGTCCTTGGAAGGTGCTTTCTCGTACGATATCTCGTCATCATTGTAGTATTACTAACAGTATGGATAGCAGGCCTAGGGTTAGGAGATGCATTGAGCTGTAATGGAATCATATGATCAGCCCGGAGGTCGTTAAAAGGGCGGCAGCAGCGCCAAAGATTGGTCAGGGGCTAGGGTCTACTAAGTGATAGGAGTGAGCTTGGTGTGCCATTAAATGTTTTCCTGTAAGTAGAGGCTTAGTAGGAGTACAAATACGTAGGCCTGAATTATGGCTACTGCTACTTCTAGGATCGTCAGTAGGAGTAGAATGGTTGCTGTTAGGATAGAGATGGAGGGCAGGATGGGGAGGAGGGCTAGGGTAGCGGTGGAGATGAGTTGGATTAGGAGATGGCCTGCTGTAAGGTTAGCTGTGAGGCGGACACCTAGGGCTAGGGGGCGGATGAGTAGGCTTGTTGTTTCAATGAGGATTAGAGCGGGGATGAGGGGTGTAGGGGTTCCTTCTGGTAGAAGGTGGCCTAGGGAGATGGATGGTTGGTTTCGTAAGCCCGTGAGGAGAGTTGCTAGTCAGAGAGGAAAGGCTAGTGCTATGTTCATGGAGAGTTGGGTGGTTGGAGTGAATGTGTATGGTAGTAAGCCTAGAAGATTAATTAACAGGAGTAGGGTTATTAGGGATGAGAGTGTGAGTGCCCATTTATGTCCTGACTTATTTAAGGGCATTATTAATTGTTTTGTGATTAGTTGAAGGAATCATGATTGGAGGGTGGAGAAGCGATTGGTGACTCAGCGATTGCCTGGGGACGGGAGTAGTAAGGCAGGGAATAGTATTGAGAGTAGGATTAGGGGGATTCCTAGTAGTTGGGGGCTAGCGAATTGGTCAAAGAAGCTTAGGTTCATGGTCAGGTTCAGGGGGTTGGGTTAGGGGTAGATAGGGGTTTGTTGGATGGGAGGTTTGTGTGGGTGAATGATAGGAGTTTTGGCTGGATGAGCAGTAGGAAGACTGCTCAGGATATGATTATGATGAAGAATCATGGGTTTGGGTTGAGCTGGGGCATACCATTAAGGAGGGGGTATTCCTCTTTCTCTAGCTTAAAAGGCTAGTGCTGTTACATAGCTTCTTAATGATGAGGAGGAGGATAAAAGTGAGGATCAACTCTCGAAGTGTGTGAGAGGGGTTGATTCAACTACGATAGGCATGTAGCTATGGTTTGCCCCACAAATTTCTGAGCATTGGCCGTAGAAAATTCCGGGTCGGGTCGTGATGAACGAGGTTTGGTTTAATCGTCCGGGGATTGCATCGGTTTTTACACCTAGGGTGGGGACTGCTCATGAGTGGAGGACGTCGCCGGCGGTAACGATAACCCGGATAGGGGATTCTATTGGGACAACAACGCGGTGGTCTACTTCTAGTAGGCGGAAGTGTCCTGATGGTAGCTCTGTAGTGGGGATTATGTAGGAGTCGAATGCAAGATCTTTAAAGTCTGTGTATTCGTAGGATCAGTATCATTGATGGCCGATGGCTTTTAGGGTCAGGTCGGGCTCGTCGATTTCATCTATTATGTAGAGAATTTGTAGGGATGGAAGGGCAAGTAGAATAAGGACAATGGCTGGTAGGATGGTTCAGATCAATTCTACTTCTTGTGCGTCGACTGTGTTTGATGACAGTTTTTCTATTAATATGAGGGAGAGTAGGTAGAGGACTAAGCTGCAAATTGCTAGAGCGACTATGAGGGCGTGGTCATGGAATTCAACTAGTTCTTCCATGATTGGGGACGATGCGTCTTGGAATCCGAATTGAGATGGGTTGGCCACATGAGATGTACAGGGTTTTAACCTGTGATTTGGCCTTGACAAGGTCATGTAATGTATTTACTAACGTCTCATAAGAAAGAAGCATAAGTGGTTAGTGCAGCTGGCTTGAAACCAGTGCGTGGAGGTTCGATTCCTTCCTTTCTTGGACTTGGACATAGGCTGGCTCTTCAAAGGTGTGATGTGGAGGAGGGCAGCCGTGGATTCACTCGATGTTGGTGGTAATTAGTTCAGGTCGGAGAACTTTTCGTTTTGAGGAGAATGCTTCTCAGATAATAAATATTAGTATGATTACGGCTGTCATGGAGATTAGAGAGCCGATTGAGGACATTGTGTTTCATAGCGTGTACGCATCTGGGTAGTCGGAGTATCGTCGTGGCATCCCAGCTAGGCCCAGGAAGTGTTGGGGGAAGAAGGTCAGATTAACCCCTGTAAACATGACTCCGAAGTGAGCTTTGGCTCATGTGGGGTGAAGGGTGTAGCCGGTGAATAGGGGGAATCAGTGTGTGAAGCCAGCTAGAATGGCAAAGACAGCACCTATAGAGAGGACGTAGTGGAAGTGGGCTACTACATAGTAGGTGTCATGAAGGGCAATATCTAAGGAGGAGTTCGCTAAGACAATGCCCGTTAGACCTCCAATGGTAAATAGGAAGATAAAGCCTAGAGCTCATAGGATAGGCGGATCTCATTTAATTGTCCCTCCGTGCAGGGTAGCTAGTCAGCTGAATACTTTAATACCAGTTGGGATAGCGATGATTATAGTGGCAGATGTGAAGTAGGCTCGAGTGTCTACGTCTATTCCTACGGTAAACATGTGGTGGGCCCATACAATAAATCCTAAAAAGCCGATTGAGAGTATTGCTCAGACTATCCCTATGTAGCCGAATGGCTCTTTTTTGCCTGCATAGTAGGTTACTACGTGCGAGATTATTCCGAAACCTGGGAGGATCAAGATATAGACTTCAGGGTGTCCAAAGAACCAGAATAGATGTTGGTATAGAACTGGGTCTCCTCCTCCTGCAGGGTCAAAGAATGTGGTGTTGAGGTTCCGATCTGTAAGAAGCATAGTGATACCGGCGGCGAGGACTGGAAGAGATAAGAGCAGTAGGATGGCTGTAATTAGGACAGATCACACAAATAAAGGTGTTTGATACTGTGAGAGGGCTGGGGGTTTTATATTGATTGCAGTAGTGATGAAGTTGATGGCCCCTAGAATAGAGGAGACCCCTGCTAGGTGGAGAGAGAAGATGGCCAGGTCTACGGAGGCACCAGCATGGGCGAGGTTGCCAGCTAATGGGGGGTAGACAGTTCATCCTGTTCCGGCTCCTGCTTCGACTGTAGATGATGCGAGTAAGAGAAGAAATGAGGGAGGGAGAAGTCAGAAGCTTATGTTGTTTATTCGGGGGAAAGCTATATCTGGGGCGCCGATTATAAGGGGGACCAGTCAGTTTCCGAAGCCTCCGATCATTACAGGTATTACTATAAAGAAGATTATGACGAAAGCGTGGGCAGTGACGATAACATTGTAGATTTGGTCGTCTCCTAGGAGGGTTCCTGGTTGGCCGAGTTCTGCACGGATGAGAAGGCTGAGGGCGGTGCCTACTATGCCTGCTCATGCGCCGAAGATAAGGTACAGTGTACCGATATCTTTGTGATTGGTTGAGAAAAGTCATCGGGTAATGAAGGTCACAGGTAAGATGGCTGAGTGGTTAAGCGTTAGGCTGTAGTCCTTTTTACAGAGGTTTAATTCCTCTTCTTATCGACTCCGTAGTGAAGTTCATGTTGAGTTGCAAGCTCATCGATGCGCATTAAATGTGTGCCGGAGTCTTATTAGACAGAAGCCTGTTGGATAGGGCATTTAGCTGTTAACTAGATTATTATGGGATCGAGGCCCATCTGTCTAGTGAAGGCCTTAGCTTAATTAAAGCGTCTGATTTGCATTCGGGAGATACAGGTTAATATCCTGTTGGTCTTAGCAGAAACTAAGAGGCTTTAACTCTTATTTAGGGCTTTGAAGGCCCTTGGTTTATAGTTATCCTAAGTTTCTAAATGGAGGTGAGGATTATTGGGGAGATAGGCAGCAGAGTGGCTGAGAGGGCTGCGAAGATGGCAGTGGGGGTGGTAGAGGGTTTGTTAGTTCGTCATTGCTTCATGTGGTTGGCAGAGTTGGGAGGTAGGGTAATTGTTGCATAGTATGCGAGGCGTAGGTAGAAGAAAAGGCCTAGTAGGGATAGTATGGCGATGATAGTTGCTGTTGGTGTTATTTGCTGTTTGGTCAGCTCTTGCAGAATAAGTCATTTAGGTGCAAATCCTGTGAGCGGAGGGAGTCCAGCTAGAGATAGGAGTGCTAGTATTAGGGTGGCATTAAGAATTGGGGTTTTTGTTCAAGATGTTATTATTGTGGATAGTTTCAGGGTTTTAGTAGTGTGAAGGGATAGGAAGACTGCTGCTGTTATGAAGACATAGAGATAGAAGGTCAGGATTGTTAGCTTGGGGTCATAGGCGATGATTACGGTTATTCAGCCTAGGTGGGAGATAGATGAGAAAGCTAGGATTTTGCGGGTCTGTGTTTGGTTTAGGCCTATTCATCCACCCAGCGCAGCTGAAATGAGGGCTAGGGTGGTCAGTACTGGGGGGTTTAATGAGGGTGAGACTATGAAGAGGATGGTTAGTGGGGGGAGTTTTATTACTGTGGATAGTAGGAGGGCGGTGGTTAGGGAAGAACCTTGGAGGACTTCTGGGAACCAGAAATGGAAGGGGGCTAAACCTAGTTTTATGGCGATGGCTGTTGTCAGCAGGAGGCAGGAGGTTGGCTGGGTTAGTTGGGTAAGGTCTCATTGACCTGTAGCTCAAGCGTTGGTTATGCTTGAGAATAGGACTAGGGCTGAAGCGGAAGCTTGGACTAGGAAGTACTTGATGGAGGCTTCTACAGCTCGAGGGTGGTGGGATTTGGTGATGAGGGGGATAATTGCGAGGGTATTGATCTCTAAGCCCGTTCAGGCTAGCACTCAGTGGTTGCTTGAGATAGTGATTGTCGTACCGAGGATAAGGCTAAGGAGAGTGATTAATTTAGCGTGTGGGTTCATTAGCAAGGGAAGGGGTTAAACCATCATTTTCGGGGTATGGGCCCGATAGCTTGATTAGCTGACCTTACTAGAAAATAATATAGAGGAAGTATGAGGAGTTTTGATCTCCTTTGTGTAGGTTCGATTCCTACTTTTCTAAGTTTTCTGGGGTTTAGGAAATGAGAGGGCTGGTGGACCTCCATGTTCACTTTATCATAGTGACCCTTTAGTTCAGGCACATTTCCTTAGGCTTCCTTAGGTAAGGGGGGAGACCAGCATAGGAGATGGGTAAGCTAGCGTGTCACAGGCATAGGGCTAGCGTCAGGGGTAAAAAGTTTTTTCATAGAAGGTGCATTAGTTGGTCGTAGCGAAAGCGTGGATAGGAGGCTCGGATCCATAGGAATCCTGAAGATAGTATGAGGGTGTTAGTGGCCAGAGCTATAGGAAATAGCTCGGGTGGGAGGTTAAGGGAGCTGGGGTTGAGGAATAGGATAGTGGTTAATATGTTTATCAGTATGATGTTAGCGTACTCGGCTAGGAAGAATAGGGCAAAAGGGCCAGCGGCGTATTCTACATTAAATCCTGAGACAAGTTCTGACTCTCCTTCAGTTAAGTCAAAGGGGGCTCGGTTTGTCTCTGCAAGCGTGGAGATATATCATATCATTGCTAGGGGTCAGGTAGCGAAGATTAGGAAGAGGGGTTCCTGAGCGACTGCGAGGGTGCTGAGCGTATAATTCCCACTTAGAACGATTACAGATAGGAGGATGATTGCTAGTGTTACTTCATATGAGATGGTCTGAGCCACTGCTCGTAGAGCCCCAATGAGGGCGTATTTTGAGTTTGAGGCTCAGCCTGACCATAAGATTGAGTAAACTGCCAAGCTGGATATGGACAGTAGAAATAGCAGTCCAAGATTTAAATCAGTGAGGGAGAAAGGGAGAGGGAGGGGGATTCAGATGGTGATGGCTAGTAATAGGGCCAGAATGGGGGTTGCAATAAATAGGAGAGGGGAGGAAGTTGTAGGGCGAATTGGCTCTTTAATAAATAGCTTAATCCCGTCTGCTACGGGCTGTAAGAGCCCGAACGGGCCTACAATGTTAGGCCCTTTTCGGGCTTGCATGTAGCTTAGGACTTTTCGTTCGACCAGTGTGAGGAAGGCCACTGCGATTAGAATTGGGATAGCATATGACAGGGACATAATTAGGTAGTTTGATGTGGTGAGTCACATTGTTGACTAAAAGCTAGGGAGAGGATTTGAACCTCTGGGTAAAGGGCTTAAGCCTTCTGCATTTACCGAGCTCTGCCACTCTAGCTAGCCCTTTTCTAGGGTATGGGGTCGGGTGAGTTCTCTTCTTAGTTTAGCTGGCTTCACTAATTAGAGAGGAGGCGTGCTGGTTGGTATTGGCCTCACTTTTCCGGTCCTTTCGTACTAGGAAGAGTGTGTCATAGATAGAAACCGACCTGGATTGCTCCGGTCTGAACTCAGATCACGTAGGACTATTAATCGTTGAACAAACGAACCCTTAATAGCTGCTGCACCATTAGGATGTCCTGATCCAACATCGAGGTCGTAAACCTCCTTGTCGATAGGGGCTCTTGAAGGAGATTGCGCTGTTATCCCTGGGGTAGCTTGGTTCATTAATCAATTGTATTGGGTCTGGGTACTGTTTGCACTTCGAGATGTGGCTCTAGGTTAAGATTTGTGGTCTTGTTTTTGGAGGATTCTTTTTTCTCCAAGGTCGCCCCAACCGAAAAATGAGGGCCAGTGTCGCAGAGGAGTGAGCCCAATGGGTAGGTGGGTTAATGCGTTGGCCCTTGATTTTTAAGTTCCACAGGGTCTTCTCGTCTTATGTTCGTATTCCTGCTTTTGCACAGGAAGATCAATTTCACTGATTATCTGAAAGAGACAGTTAGGACCTCGTTTAGCCATTCATACAAGTCTCGATTTATGGGACAATTGATTGCGCTACCTTTGCACGGTTAGGATACCGCGGCCGTTGAACGTGAGTCACTGGGCAGGCATCACCTTCAATACTTGTTGTTGGCTGAAGGCTATGTTTTTGGTAAACAGTCGGGCCCTTGATTTGCCTAGTTCCTTTTGCAGATTTTAATCTTTCTAGAAAGCGCTCCTGAGTCGGGTTAACAGGGTATTATAATATTGGGTCTTGTTATGGTAGCGGTATGAGTGGGTCTGTTAATAATATATAATGTAAGCTGGCGCTTAAGAGAAGGGGCTTCCAATTACTCATTCTAGCATTAATACTCCTATAGTCATAGGTTAGCCTGTTAAGGGTGAGGGGGTCACGATGTTTTTGGATCTTTGGGGTAGAGAGCTTTGACGCACTCTTTATTGGTGGCTGCTTGAAGGCCTACATGCGGGGTGGGAAAATAGTTTACCCTCTGGCAGAGACTGTGTTCTTTTTTAAAGGAGCTGTACCTCCTTTAAATAGCTCCTAATTTTTCCTCAGATAGGGGTAAATTGTACATCCCGGGGGAGAGATTAGGGGGGAACTAAGATTCATTTCACAGGCAACCAGCTATCACCCAGCTCGGTTGGCTTTTCACCTCTACTAACAAGTCTTCCCACTCTTTTGCCACAGAGACGGGTTTGCTCCAATGGAAGCTGCTCGTAAGTAGCTCGCTTGGGTTTCGGGGTGGCAAGCTTAAAGTCATTATGCTTGGGTTTTCTCGCTAAATCATGATGCAAAAGGTACAAGGGTTGATCTTTGCTGTTTTCTGCTTATTGGTTTTTCATTGTTATTTCATCTTTCCCTTACGGTACTAAGATCTCTATCGCGTCAAGTTACTTTTCTATCGCCTATACTAGGTGTGGAAAATGTTTTAGTTTAGGTGCGTAATTAATTGTTTAGGGGGGTGGTTGAGCTAGAGATGGGCTTCAAGACGGTCTTAGAGGGTAGACATCTTTCAGGCGTAAGCTGAATGCTTTGGGCTTATAGCTACGTCTTGGTGTGCTAAGTGCACCTTCCGGTACACTTACCTTGTTACGACTTGCCTCATCTTTAGCTGATAATAGTATTATTTATTTAGTAAGATAGCTTGTGAGGAGGGTGACGGGCGGTATGTACGTGCCCTAGGGCCGGCTTAAAGTGGGCTTTCTGATCCTACTTTACTGCTAAATCCGCCTTCGGAGGGTGTTTCATGCCCTCTTCCGTGGTTGTTCTAGATTAGAAAATGTAGCCCATTTCTTCCATCCCATATGCTATACCTTGACCTGTCTTGTTAGCGGGTAGCTATTATGCCTGCTGTTGTTCTTTCACTTAAGGCGGGCTGGGGACGGCGGTAGGTAGGCTGCATGGGCAAGAGATGGTCGGGTGTATCGTGGGTTATCGATTATAGAACAGGCTCCTCTAGGTGGGTTTAGGGCACCGCCAAGTCCTTAGAGTTTTAAGCGTTTGTGCTCGTAGTTCTCGGGCGGATACTTAGGTGGGGTAAGTATCAGGATTTAGGGCTAAGCATAGTGGGGTATCTAATCCCAGTTTGTGTCTTAGCTTTCGTGGGTTTAAATTGATCGTGGGTACTGAGACCATTTTTATGGGGGTTTTAAGTGCATCGTCAGCTTATGACAGCTTAGTTGCATTTTGGTCTTAGCTAGTTGGATAGCATGTTACCACACTTTACGCCGATTACTGTTAGTTCGGGTCTCTTGTGTGACCGCGGTGGCTGGCACAAGATTTACCGACCCGGTGGTCGCTATAACTAAGTCAAGTTTGCACTTATTGCTTAATGTCAATTACTGCTGAATACCCGTGGGGGTGTGGCTGAGCAAGGCGTCTTGGGCTACGGTGTAGTGCGCCTGATACCTGCTCCTTAGGTCTGTGGGGTAGACGCTGAGGGCATTTACACTGGTGCGCGGATACTTGCATGTATATGTTTAGCGAAAATTAACAGTAAGGTTAGGACTAAGTCTTTTGTCCTTAGGCACTGTTGTACCATCTCGGCATCTTCAGTGCCGTGCTTTGGGTTTAAGCTATAAGGAC